AGTATGATCGGGAAGTCGATCTAAGGCAAGTGTTCGGATCTATTATGACATAGCCGCGAGGCGCTCAACGGACCCTTTTTATTATAAAACCTTTATGGACTTTGGATTGATGTAAAAAACGGTTTTTTATTCCGATCTAAATTCTAAATTATAAGATCTTAGACGGAACTCTTTCATGTTTTCCAGAGATTCTAGTAATTCGTATTATTAGATTCCAAATCACGCGAGCAGTGATTAGTGATTACTAATGAAACATCGCAGTATCCTCAGTTATTTGAAGGTATTTTTTATTTCTTTTTATTGATATATAAATAAAAACAATATGAATATAATATATTATTCAATTCTTTATTTTTTTTTTATTCGTATTCGAAACGCCTCGTGATCTTCAACCAATTGTGTGCTTCAATATAATTACCAGGAGTAAGCGCTATAGCCTGTTTCCAATACTCAGCGGCTTGATCGAACCAAGCCTCCGCAATTTCCGAATCTCCCTGTCGAATGGCCTGCTCTCCCCGGTCGGAATAGAGGTTTCCTTCCCTTAGAACCGTACTTGAGAGTTTCCTAACTCATACGGCTCAACTGTCAATGCTTTTGGTATCCGTTTTACCTATCGAACGGGATGAGATTTCTCATAGATCTATCTCGCTTTTCGGTTTCGGGTTAACCAAAAGAGGTTAATCGTATGAGTTTCAAACTTTCATTTTTATTTCAAATTCGTTTTTGTTTTATCTTTTATCCCACCTTCAGACGACTAAAGGACGGGCATTTCCTCTTTTCGTTAAAATTTTCTGCAAGGTAACTATCTCGGTTTCATATCCAAATTTATATAGAATCCTTGAAAAAGGCTTTCTTTCTTATGCAGGAAAGAAAGCCTTACTATCTTTGGGATCTGATCCTACACCGCTGCTCAATACCTTAGTGGATCGCCTCTATTACATAAGCAGATTACTAACTTTTATCTATCTTATATTATGTATGGCATACGTAAGCAGTTCTTAATGTATTGGCCCAAACCTCGTTAATTGACCTTTACGGTGCTTCTTCTCTATCAATTCGATTTTTTATCCATAGAATAAAGTATCTAGGCATATCTTATTTCTTCATATTTTCAACTAATATGAAGTTTCGTTCCTTTACAGCTCATAAAAATCGTTGTTTTTGACGATGCATATGTAGAGAGCCTTTTTTTTTCTTTTTTGTTTTTACTAGAAGATTTTTTGGCCTTTCTTTCCTTTTATCTTTCTATAGTGGAGATAGTCGCACGTAATGACAGATCACGGCCATATTATTAAACGCTTGTGGTAAGAATGGGTTTCGTTCGAGTGCCCTAAAATAATATTCTAAAGCTTTCGTATGATCCCCATTACTTGTGTGAATAAGGCCTATGTTATAGAGTATATAACTTCGATCGTAGGGATCAATTTCTAGTCGCATAGCTTCATAATAATTCTGTAAAGCTTCTGCATAATTTCCTTCGGATTGCGCCGACATCCGTTACGGTCGTCATTCGATTAAAAGAATCTCCGTTCCAGAACCGTACGTGAGATTTTCATCTCATACGGCTCCTCCCTTATATGCATAATGAGAATATGTCAGTTGTTTTTGATTCCGTGTATCGATTAGTCTTATTATGAATTGAGCGGGGCTAGTGTTTTTGCACGAAATTTCTAGCCAACCTTCCTGCGCGGGAGCTTTTGTTAACATCAAACGCGTTGGTACTAGATAGAAACGGTAACTCCAACAATTTCTTTGTCCTCAACGCCCCCTAATTTCCAGGAATTAGTCACTTCAACAGTCTTTGATGGTTATATGGGGATCCACGGGACAAACGAGATGGAGTTTTGTTGTCCCAACCATTCTTTTAAGTCCCAACGCAGCTAAGGAAGGGGAGTAAGTTTTTTTTTAACAAAGCTTTCGTCTTGTTGATTTCTAGGTGTAGTGCTTTTCCCCTATGCTGCCTATTAGGACTAGTAGAGTAGGATTGACCTGTAATACAGAACCGATATAGGTGTAACCTTTCGCTCAATACTAAAATGGATAATGGAAGCATATGAGGCTGCATTAATCGGGGATACACGACAGAAGGAATTGTTCTATTTATAAACTTCACCTTCAACAAGCGTAGATTTTTTTCAATAATCTATCAAAATAATAATATTTTTTCTTTCTATCCCGAATTTTGGGTCTTTATCATAAGTGGGGTAAAAAAAGAATCAAATCACACCATCTCTGTAATAGGTAAATGCCTCCTTTTCGCCTGAAGTTGTTGGAATTATTCGTAATAAAATATTGGCCACAACTGAAAAGGTCTTATCAATAAAATTTCCATTTATCCGCGATCTAGGCATAGGTACCAATCCATTCTAATTTTTTTTTCATTCCCCCTACGGGAAAATTCTCCTACAACGAAAGGAATTGTACAATACGAAATAGCATAAAAAATATTCATAAAAAAAAAAAAAAAGAAATTCAATTTCAACATTTATATCAAATAAAATGGAAAGATACGAACCCTCTACTACTACTCATATTCAAAGACGAAAATTGTTACTTTTTGCAGGAATCCATAATAAATATTGAAATACGATTCGAATTAATCCTGTTGATGATGATTGGATTATGATGCAAAGAAGGAGGGAAAACGAACCAAATAATTATTCTATGATGGAAATAGAATAACCGTCTATTTTGTTTGTGTTATGTGCATAATGAATAGATACTATACAATCAAATAGTCCCAGGATGAGTCATGAATTTGTAAGAGATCCATGAAATAATCGATTTTGGGGGTGAAAACTTTAAAATAAATGAATTTTATAATTTTTATGGAATCGTCGGTTAAATGGAATCATTGAAGTAAAGATCTTTATAAAAAATGGGATATTTTTTTAGTTCGAATTGCTTGTACCTTACCTAGCCAACGCAAAAAAAAAGGTGAATAATTCGCTATTCGTTCGGTTCCTGGGTCATAATTGTTGTGTAGGAAAGGTGGCCGAGTGGTTCAAGGCGTAGCATTGGAACTGCTATGTAGACTTTTGTTTACCGAGGGTTCGAATCCCTCTCTTTCCGTACCTTTCCCCAACTCACCCACATAGCTGGCCGTACAAAATGAACCAAGAAGTAGATCCTTTTTTACTATCTTTATTCTTTATATATATATTCTAAGTATAATATATATTCTAGGTATATATCGATTTTCTATTTCTAATTTAATTGCGATATGTAAAATTAGGGAATAATAATAATATGGAATAAGGTCGACAAGAAATCAAAATATCTCTATCGATCTATGATCCAGGAAGGGAAAAAATCCAGATCAAAACCCTGACCTTAATCTTAAATAAATTTAGTTTGGAGAAGCGGGGGCTCCTTTTTCCGAAACCTTTCCTTTCAGGTACCCTTAAGTCTGGCGGGAATAATATTCTACAACTAGCAATTCATTTATTTTCAAACCGACCCACTTATTGTCTATTATTTGATTGACTACTCCTTTATATGGGAAGGGGTGAAGAGTCAAATGTTTTGGCAATTCCTCGCTGTGGGATGAATCGAGATAATTTTGAACGAGAACTTTGGATTTTTGCTTATCCCTCGCCATAATAATATCGGTGGGTTTGCAACGATAACTTGGTATATCGACTATACGATCATTAACTAAAATATGTCTATGATTAACTAATTGGCGGGCTCCAGGAATAGTCGGAGCCATACCCAATCGAAAAAGGATGTTGTCCAAACGCATTTCAAGTAATTGGAGTAAAACTTGACCCGTTGACCCTTTGGCTTTTCTAGCGATACAGAAGTATTTAAGTAATTGTCGTTCTGTAATACCATAATGAAAACGTAATTTTTGTTTTTCTTCTAGACGAATACGATATTGAGATCTTTTCCCGGAACGTGATGGGTTTCTAAGATCTCTAGGCTTTTTATTAGTTAATCCTGGTAAAATCCCCAGACGTCGTATTTTTTTAAAACGAGGCCCTCGGTAACGCGACATAAAGACTCCTTATTTGGTGATATTTCATTTTTTTTATTAAAGAAATTAAAACTGAACTAAATGATAACTGAAGCGAACTCCCTTGAAGCAGTCTATTATATTAATATTAATTAGATTAGACTAGAACGAATACTGGCACTAGACGGAATAGTGAGATGAAAGATATACGTATCCGAAGTTCCTCCTTGTTTTTGTATTTTTGTATTCAAATTAAAATGAATTTTTATTTTATTTGAAATTTCATTTATTAATTTTAATTCAATTTGAATGTTTTCGGTGAGTATTTCAATTTTTCTAATTATTTTATTGATTATTTAAATTGTATTGTATTTAGTATATATAATTTAGTATCTATATACACATTAATTGAAAATTTAATTCTTGTATATATTTATTCATGGCATAAGAAATCCTCGACCTTTTGAAAAAGGAAAGGTGTCTGTAGTCTGTAATTTCAAAGAAACATCCTCAATCATATAAAAAATAGAACAAATAGAGAAAAGCCGGCTATCGGAGTCGAACCGATGACCATCGCATTACAAATGCGATGCTCTAACCTCTGAGCTAAGCGGGCTCACATAAGACATAAGATAAACTTTACATGCATAATAATTTCATAAGCTAGATTTTAGCTATTAACTATATATAGTTAATAAAAAATAGATAATATAAATTGACTATATTGTAATAAATATTAAATAATCTAAATAAGATAAAGATTACTATACCGATCTATAATTTTAGATTTATTCCATTCTAATTCGAGCAATTAGAATAAGAATAATACATTTATCTTTTTTTATCAATTATCAAAAATAAAAATTTGGAATTCGATCCATTCGAATTCTAGTCGAAATTTTATGCGTTTTTAGAATCTTTTTAATATACATTTATAAAAAAAAATGCAATACAATATCTTATTCTTAATTAAGTTTCGATATATTGTAATAAATAATCTTATCTTAAGTTAAGGAATTTTTATTTATCTTTTCTATCGTTTAGTTATATTATATAGTATAGTATAAAGATTATATAGTATAAAGATTATATAGTATAAGGGTCTACTCTAAGAAAAGAATAGACAAATGGAATAGGCCTATCCTATATTCTCTATAATTGGATTCTATATCTATATAATAAATTAAATAAAATAATATAAATTATAAATAGAATTTACTTTATATTTTATAAATCGAAAGAAAAAATGATAGATTTGGAAACTAAGAAAAAAAGAATCGACCCTTTGAGTATTCCAACTTTCAGGGGAAAATGAAAAGAAAGGTTCATATATATAGTGATATATATCCGACTATCTTGAATTGAAGATAAAAAAACGATATAATTAGTTCTGATTGGCCCATCTCAAATATGAGCTATCACTAGAAATGAAAGAAAATAGGATGAAATGTCTTTCCGTATATGAATTTATATAGAGACTTCAACGGTTCCGGCCTAAATGAAAGGAGAAAAAAGAGGAAAGTACATCACATTGAGATCTTAAGGATACATAAAAGGGGGGTATGGCGAAATCGGTAGACGCTACGGACTTAATTGGTTTGAGCCTTAGTATGGAAACCTACTAAGTGAGAACTTTCAAATTCAGAGAAACCCTGGAATTTAAAACACGGGCAATCCTGAGCCAACTCCTGCTTTCCAAAAAGGAAGAATAAAAAAGGATAGGTGCAGAGACTCAATGGAAGCTGTTCTAACAAATGGAGTTGTCTGTCATGCATTGTGCTATGTTATACGAATTCTTACATCTAAACTCCAAAAAGGATGAAGAAGAAACCTATAGGCATACGTACTTAATATCTTAATATATAAAATAGAATTTCTTTATAATATATCTAAGATAAAATAAAAATTGATGACGACCCGAATCTTTATTTTATGAATATGAACAAATGGAAGAATTATTATGAATCGATTCCGCGTTGAAGAAAGAATCGAATATTCGTTTCTTAAATTAAAGCATTTACTCCACAGTCTGATAGATCTACCGATCCATCGGATGAGAATGAAGATAGAGTCCCATTCTACGTGTCACTCCCGACAACAATGAAATTTATAGTAAGAGGAAAATCCGTCGACTTTTAAAATCGTGAGGGTTCAAGTCCCTCTATCCCCAAAAAAGCTCATTTAATTCTCTAACTAATTATCTTATCCAATTTTTTTTAACATAAAAAAAAATTGGGTCTCTTCCTCCACAGAGCACAAAGGTATTCGAGTTTTTCTCTTCTCACAAGTCTTGTGATGTAAATGATACATGACCAGCTTTGAGCAAGGAGTACTTCACTCATTTGAATGATTCCCAATATATATCATTACTCGTACTAAGACTTACATACAAAGTCTTCTTTTCAAGATCCAGGAAATTCCGGGGCCTAAATAATACTTTGTAATACCCTTTCATCTTTTTAATTGACATAGACCTCAGTTTTCTACTAAAATGAGTAGATAATGCGTAGGGAATGGTCGGGATAGCTCAGTTGGTAGAGCAGAGGACTGAAAATCCTCGTGTCACCAGTTCAAATCTGGTTCCTGGCACACGATTCGTTTGGATGAATATCTATTTTACAAATTAATTTAAATTAATATGAATCCGATATTTATTAATCGGATAGATCGTACACATACGTAACTTATATCTCTAGGTGTCTAGAGAGATACCCCACCTAGAAAATAGATGGGTAAAGAGTCTATAAAAAAGATGGAAAAGGGAAATAAATTTCGGTTTTTTTTTTCGTTTTTTATTTGTTGTTTATACTGCGTCTCCTCTCATCGAAAAAGAATATTACTTCTTCATATGGATTCGAAAAAGTTTAATTGGTTAAATTAGTTACAAGACGAAGAAAAAGTCTAGGGAGGGGAGTGAAGGTAAAGGGTGCGAATAGATCAGATACAGTACAAATAGACTCCGACCTCCTCTCATTTCCATTTTTATATTTCTGCATTTCCCTTCTACATTACGTGACTTTCTACAGACCGTCTAAGTGATGTTCGATGTTCGCGGTACAAAGTTCATGGTACAAAAATTTTGTAGTTCATTCTATTAGCTCGGCTCAACAAAAAAAGTATCTTACCAACTCTCAAATTTCAATGAATTTCTAATTCTACTTTTTTCTTTTTTAACCGAGCATAATCCGAATAAAAAGTAAATTACTCCGATTGTTTGATCTAGAATAGAGTGTACAAATATTCCTTATACTTAGAATATTTCTATCTATTTGTTTTTGTTTAGTTTGAAATTCTTGAAATGAAGATAAGTTTCTTATCATTCAATAAGCATCTTGTATTTCATAAAAATTGGGGGCAATATAATCTTTACGTAAAGGCCATCCTATCCAACTTTCGGGCATTAAAATACGTTTCAGGCGTGGATGATTATCATAAAGTATTCCCAACATATCATAGGATTCCCGTTCTTGAAAATCCACACTTTTCCAAACCCAGAAAACAGACGGAATTCGAGGGTTACCCCTTGGAGCAAATACTTTTAT